TTTTATATATAATTTATAATTATGTGCATAAATATTAACTATGGTGTTGGTAAAATTTAAGTTTGTTTCTTTTTCAAAATTTTCTTATTTTATATTAAACATTTAATATATATGAGTAATTATTCCTAATATTAATTAAATAAATTAACAAATTAATATTAATTATATTTAATATCTTATAATTTTTTAAATTATAAGAATTTAAATAGCCATTTAGGTTTTAAAGCTAAATATTATAAAGAAAAAAAAAGAGAAATTATTAAAAATTAAATAATTTATATTAAATATTTTAATTATATAATATATTTATATAAACTTATTTATATGAATATTTAAATATTTAATATATATGTATATTTATATTAAATATTTAATATATATGTACATGTATATATATATTAAATATTTAATATATATGTACATGTATATATATATATATATTTATATTAAATATTTAATATATATGTACATGTATATATATATATTAAATATATTAAAATAATTTAATAAAAATTAAATATTTAATATAAAAAAAAAAAAAAAAAATTCTATGCAAAAAATTATGCATATAAATAAATTTTTTATGGTTTAAAAAATTTATAATAAATTTGTTTTACATATAAATTTTAGTGTTGATTTTTAATTATTTTAATAATAATTAATTAAAGTTAAATAGTAATTAATATTAAAAATTTAAGAAATTAAGATTTAGCATTATATAAATTATTAACTAATTTTGTGCCAGCAGTTGCGGTTATACAAAAAATAAATTAAATTTTTTTAGTAATTAATAAATAATTGATTGAATAATTTAAATTTTAAATTATTAAGTGAAATTTTAATTTAATAAAAATTTATTAAAAATTTATGTTATTAATAAATTTTATAAAAAACTAGGATTAGATACCCTATTATTAAAAATTTAAATTAAAAATACTAAAATAGTAAATAATTATTTATTGAAACTTAAATAATTTGGCGGTATTTTAGTTCTTTTAGAGGAATCTGTTTATTAATTGATAATCCACGAGTTAATTTACTTAATTTAAAAGTTTATATATCGTTGTTAAAAAAATATTTTTTAATAAAAATAATATTTTAAAATTTAAATAGAAAATTAAATCAGATCAAGATGTAGTTTATAGTTAAGAATATAATGGATTACAATAAGTTTATTTATACGGAATTTAATTAGTAATGATTAAATGAAGGTGGATTTAAATGTAATTTTTTTTTTAATTAATAAAATGATTTAAAATTAAAATGTGTACATATTGCCCGTCGCTTTCATTTATAAATTGGAATAAGTCGTAACAAAGTAGAGGTACTGGAAAGTGTTTCTAGAAAGATCAAATTAGAGCTTGTTTAAGTATTTCATTTACATTGAAAAGATATTAATTTATTGATTAATAATTTGAGGGGGAAAATTAATAATTTAAGGAGTAATAAAAAAAATTTTAATATTATAATAATTTAATGGGGGTTAAAGTATTTTTAATAGAAAAAATTTAAATTTTTATAGTGAAATAGTATTGTGAAAGAATTTTGAAATATTTTGAAAATAAATTAATTAAAAAGTAAATTTAATTTATTGTATCTTGGGTATCAGAGTTTATTAAAAATTTTTTATTGTTTAATAAATTTCTCGAATTTAAAAGAGATAATTAATTAAAAAAGTTATTGTTGTATAAATATTTTTAATAATTAATTTGAAATGAAATGTTAATCGTTTTTAAATATATCTAGTTTTTTTAGAATAAAATTTAATTTTTAATTTTTATTTAAAATTAATTAATTAATTTAATTAATTTTAATATAAAATTTTATATTTTAGGGGATAAGCTTTAAATTAAATTTTTATAATAATTTTTATTTATTTATTTAAAATTTTTATAGTTTATATTGTTAATAAATTATATTTTGTTATAAATAATTTTATTAAATTTAAAATTTAATTTAGTATTTAATTTTTTATAAAAAAATAAATTATAATTTTTTAATATTTAAATATTATGATAAAATTAGTATATAAATAAAATTAATTAAATTATTTAATTTTAATTTAAATTAATTTAAAGGAATTCGGCAAAATTTTATATTCACTTGTTTATCAAAAACATGTCTTTTTGATAATAATTTAAAGTCTAATCTGCCCACTGATATTAATTAAAGGGCTGCAGTATTTTGACTGTACAAAGGTAGCATAATCATTAGTCTCTTAATTGGTGACTTGTATGAAAGATTGGATGAGATATATACTGTCTTTAATTTATATTATTGAATTTAATTTTTTCGTTAAAAAGCTCAAATAAATTAAAAAGACGAGAAGACCCTATAGAGTTTTATAATTTTTAAAAATTAATTTTATTTATAAATTTTTTGATTTTAATTTATGGAAATTATTTTATTGGGGTGATAAAAAAATTAAAAAAACTTTTTTTAAAAAATTTCATTAATAAGTGATTATATGATCCAATTTTATTGATTATAAGATTAAATTACCTTAGGGATAACAGCGTAATTTTTTTTTTTAGTTCAAATAAAAAAAAAAGTTTGCGACCTCGATGTTGGATTAAGATAAAATTTATATGCAAAAGTATAAAATTTTGATCTGTTCGATCATTAAAATCTTACATGATCTGAGTTCAAACCGGTGTAAGCCAGGTTGGTTTCTATCTTTTGAAAAATAAATATTTTAGTACGAAAGGATCAAATATTTTAATTAAATTATTTAATAATTGAATTTTATTAATTTTTAATAAAAAAAAATTTTTTTAATTTAATAAAGTATTTTAAGTTTAGGATATAATATTTGCTATTTTGGCAGAAAAAATGTAATGGTTTTAGAAGTCATGAATGTATAATTTATTATATAAGTAGTACATTTATATGATTGATATTTATATAATTTTTATTGGTATTTTAATTTTAATTTTAGGGGTTTTAATTGGAGTTGCTTTTTTAACTTTATTAGAGCGAAAAATTTTAGGTTATATTCAGATTCGTAAGGGTCCTAATAAAGTGGGGGTTATTGGGATTTTGCAGCCTTTTTCAGATGCTATTAAATTATTTACTAAAGAACAAATTTATCCTAGTTTTTCAAATTATTTAATTTATTATTTTTCTCCTGTTATTAGATTTATTTTATCATTATTTATTTGAGTTTTAATTCCTTATTCTTTTAATATATTAACTTTTAATTTGGGGATTTTATTTTTTTTTTGTTGTACTAGATTAGGTGTGTATAGAGTTATGATTGCGGGGTGGTCTTCTAATTCAAATTATGCTTTATTAGGAGGGTTACGTGCAGTAGCTCAAACAATTTCTTATGAAGTTAGTTTAGCTTTAATTCTTATGTCTACTGTGGTTATAATTATAGATTTTAATTTATTAATTTTTTTTTATTTTCAAAAATTAGTTTGATTTTTAATTTTTATATTTCCTTTATGTTTATGTTGATTTTCTTCAATGTTAGCAGAAACTAATCGTACTCCTTTTGATTTTGCTGAGGGGGAAAGCGAGCTAGTTTCAGGATTTAATATTGAATATAGAAGAGGGGGCTTTGCTTTAATTTTTTTAGCTGAGTATTCTAGAATTTTATTTATGAGTTTATTATATGTAATTGTTTATTTAGGTGGTTATAATATAAGTTTTTTTTTTTATATAAAAATAGTAATAATTTCTTTTTTGTTTGTTTGAGTTCGTGGTACTTTACCTCGTTATCGGTATGATAAATTAATATATTTAGCGTGAAAAATTTATTTGCCTATTTCTTTAAATTTTATGTTATTTTTTTTAGGGTTAAAAATTTTTTTATTATAAGTTTTTGATTTTTTTTAGTATAAATTAATAGAAATTTATATTTCTTTTTTAAGTTTTCAAAACAAATACTTTAACAAGTTCATTAATTTGATAAGTTAATTTTTAAAAATGATTTTGTCTCAATAGATTCTAATTATAGGGGTTAGTAAAAAATAATTAAAATAAGAAAAAGTAAGAAATTGTCCTGTTAAAATGTAAGGTTCTTCTACTGGTCGAGCTCCAATTCAAGTTAATAGGATTACTATTCTTACGAAAGATCAAAATATTATTTGATTAATTGGATAAAATTGAATTCCTTGAATTTTTTTTTTAAAGGTTAAAGGTAAAATAATTAAAATTAAAATAGATATAATTAATGCAATAACTCCTCCTAATTTATTAGGGATAGAGCGAAGGATGGCATATGCAAATAAAAAATATCATTCTGGTTGGATATGAACAGGGGTAATTAGGGGATTAGCGGGGGTAAAATTATCAGGATCCCCTAATAAATAAGGATTAGTTAAAGTTAATATAATTAATATTCTGCTTATAATAATAAATCCAATTAAATCTTTAAATGTAAAGAAAGGATGGAAAGGAATTTTATCTAAATTACTATTCAATCCTAGGGGGTTATTAGATCCTGTTTGGTGAAGGAATAATAAATGAATTATAGTTATTATGGTTAAAATAAAAGGGAATAAAAAATGGAAAGTATAAAATCGATTTAATGTTGCATTATCTACAGCAAAGCCCCCCCAAATTCAATTAACTAATATTGTTCCTAAGTATGGGATTGCTGATAGTAGGTTAGTAATTACTGTTGCTCCTCAAAATGATATTTGTCCTCATGGTAATACATACCCTATAAAAGCAGTTGCTATTAATAAAAATAGGATAATAATTCCTACAAATCAAGTATATTTTAAATTAAAAGTTTCATAATAAATTCCTCGTCCAATATGAAGGTAAATACAAATAAAAAAAAAAGACGCTCCATTAGCATGGAGCGTTCGGATTAATCAGCCATAATTAACATTTCGGCAAATGTAATTAATTCTATAAAATGCTATTTCAATGTTAGCTGTATAATATATTGTTAAAAATAATCCAGTAATAATTTGGATAATTAAACATAATGCTAAAAGTGACCCAAAATTTCATCATATTGAAATATTAGAGGGAGAAGGAAGATCAATTAATGATCTATTAATAATTTTTATAATGGGATGAATTTTTCGAATTGATTTATAATTATTTAACATTTGTTAAATTGAAGGTCGTAAAGGGCCATAAAAAATATTTGTAATTTTAACTACAGCTACTAATGTAATGAATAAGTAAATTATTAATATAATTATTAATAATATTATTTGTTTATTGTAAAGTTTATTAATATTAATTTTATTTTCGTTGTTAAAAAATATTAATAATTCTATTAAATTATTTTTTTCTAAATTGTTAATATTTAAATTTATTCAATTTAAATTATATATATAAATAAATTGAATTATAATAATTATAGTAGTTGTTAAAAAAGTAAATATTTTAATTTTAGGGGTTGAGGTAAAAAGTTCATTAGATGCAATTCTTGATACATAAATAAATAATACTAATAAACCCCCTAAAAAAGTTAAAAATAAGATATATGAAAATCAATAAGAATTAATTATTATTCCTGATAAGAGACAGGTGATTAGTGTTTGAGTTAAAATTATTAATCCTATAGCTATAGGATGGTTAAGAAAATATATAGAAAAAGCTATTATTATAATTAATAAAGATAAAAATAGTTTTGTAATTTCAAATCCAAAGAATAGTTTATAAAAATAATAATTTTGGAGATTATTGATAAAGAATTTCTTTTTCTTTGAAGTTTTTAAAGAAATTTCTTATTTTTGGTTTACAAGACCAAAGTTTTATTTAAACTATAAAAACTAATTTGATTAATGATAATTTTTAATATATTATTAGTACCTTTAATTATATTTTTTGTTGGGGCTTTAATTTTTGTTTCTCAAAATAAGCATTTATTAATTGTTTTATTAAGTTTAGAATTTATAGTATTAGGGATTTTTTTTTTATTGTTATTATTTTTAAGATTTATTAGTTATGATATATATATATTAATAGTTTTTTTAGTATTTTCAGTTTGTGAGGGGGCTTTGGGGTTATCAATTTTAGTTTCTATAATTCGAACTCATGGTAATGATTATTTTCAAAGTTTTAGCCTATTATAAAATAGAAATGTAATAAGGTAATGTGTTTAATTTTGAAATTATAATAATTATTTAATGATAAAATTTTTATTTATAATAATTTTTATATTACCTTTATGTTTTATAAAAAATATATTTTGAATGGTTCAAATATTATTCTTTATTATAATTTTTTTATTTATAAATTTGACATTAATAATTTGAGGTTTTAATAATATTAGTTATTTATTTTCTTGTGATATAATTTCTTTTGGTTTAATTTTGTTGAGAATTTGAATTTGTACATTAATATTAATAGCTAGAGAAAATTTATTAAAATTAAAATTTTTTATTAATTTTTTTTTATTTAATATTATTTTTTTATTGATTATATTATATTTAACTTTTAGTGTAATAAGTTTATTTATATTTTATTTATTTTTTGAGGGTAGATTAATTCCTACATTGTTGTTAATTGTTGGTTGAGGTTATCAACCGGAACGTTTACAAGCTGGTATTTATTTATTATTTTATACTTTGTTTGTTTCTTTGCCTTTATTAATAGGTATTTTTTATATTTTTAATTGTTATAATTGTGTTATAATATATTTTTTGAAATTTTTAAATTTAGATTTTATTATTTTATATTTTATTATGATTGGGGCTTTTTTAGTTAAAATACCAATATATTTTGTTCATTTATGATTACCTAAGGCTCATGTTGAGGCTCCAGTTTCAGGGTCTATAATTTTAGCTGGAATTATGCTTAAGTTAGGGGGTTATGGTTTATTACGTGTTATAATTTTTTTACAGGCAATTAATTTAAAATTAAATTATTTTTGAATTGTTATTAGAATAGTGGGGGGATTTTATATTAGATTAAAATGTTTTTGTCAAGTTGATATTAAATCTTTAATTGCATATTCTTCTGTTGCTCATATGAGATTAGTTATTGGGGGAATTATAGTTATAAATTATTGAGGGTTTATAGGTTCTTATATTTTAATAATTGGTCATGGGCTATGTTCTTCAGGTATATTTTGTTTAGCTAATATTAATTATGAGCGAATTCATAGACGAAGATTTTATATTAATAAAGGTATAATGAATTTTATACCTTCAATAAGTTTGTGGTGATTTTTATTAATGTCTTCAAATATAGCAGCTCCTCCGTCTTTAAATTTATTGGGGGAAATTAGTTTGTTAAATAGATTAGTAAGATGATCTTGATATATAATATTTATTTTAATATTAATTTCTTTTTTTAGAGCTGGTTATAGTTTATATTTATATTCTTATAGTCAACATGGTAAATATTATATTGGTTTATATAGTTTTTATTCGGGGGTATCTCGAGAATATTTATTGTTATTATTGCATTGATTACCTTTAAATATTTTAATTATGAAGGTAGATTATATTATAATTTGATTTTAATTAATTTAAATAATTTAATAAAAATATTGATTTGTGGGGTCAAAAATATGATGATAATTTCATTTTAAATTATTAATAAAAATTTAAATTTTATTTGTTTTAATTATTTTTTTTTTTTATTTATTTTTAGAATGATAAATTTTATTTTTTTAATTTATTTTATTATAAATAATTTAGTTTTATTTTTAGAATGAGAAATTATTTCAATTAATTCTACTAGAGTAGTTATATCTTTATTATTAGATTGAATATCTTTAGTATTTATGATGTTCGTTTCATTAATTTCTTCTGTTGTTATTTATTATAGAAAAAGTTATATAAGTTCTGAATTAAACTTGATACGATTTATTAATTTAGTATTTTTATTTGTTATTTCTATAATTTTATTAATTATTAGTCCTAATATAATTAGAATTTTGTTAGGGTGAGATGGATTAGGATTAGTTTCTTATTGTTTAGTAATTTATTATCAGAATTTAAAATCTTATAATGCTGGTATATTAACTGCTTTATCAAATCGAATTGGCGATGTGTTAATTTTAATGGTTATTTCTTGAATATTAAATTATGGGAGTTGAAATTATATTTTTTATTTAGATTTTATAAAAAATGATTTTATTATACTAATTATTGGGGGGATAATTGTTTTAGCAGCTATAACTAAAAGAGCTCAAATTCCATTTAGTTCTTGATTACCTGCTGCTATAGCAGCTCCAACACCTGTTTCTGCTTTAGTTCATTCTTCAACTTTAGTAACTGCTGGAGTTTATCTTTTAATTCGATTTAATATTTTATTAGTTGATATAATTATTTTTAAAATTTTACTTTTATTGTCTGTTTTAACTATATTTATATCTGGAATTGTTGCAAATTATGAATTTGATTTAAAAAAAATTATTGCTTTATCTACTTTAAGACAATTAGGTTTAATAATAAGTATTTTAAGAATGGGGTTTAGTGATTTGGCTTTTTTTCATTTATTAACTCATGCAATATTTAAAGCTTTATTATTTATGTGTGCAGGAGTTATTATTCATATAATAAATGATATTCAAGATATTCGATATATAGGGGGGATTAGTTTATACATTCCGTTAACTTCTTTATGTTTTAATATTTCTAATTTAGCATTATGTGGAATTCCTTTTTTAGCTGGGTTTTATTCTAAGGATTTAATTTTAGAAATAGTAAGTTTTAGTAATCTAAATATATTAGTTTTTATTTTATATTATATTTCTACTGGATTAACAGTATTTTATAGATTACGTTTATTAATATATACTATAATTAGTGATTTTAATCTTTTATCCATTTATAATTTATATGATGAAGATTATGTTATATTAAAGAGTATATTTACATTATTATTTATAAGAATTTTAAGAGGTAGATTTTTAAGTTGAATAATTTTTTCTTACCCTTATATAATTTATTTGCCTTTTAATTTAAAATTGATAGTAATTTATGTCACTATTATAGGGGGTTTATTAGGCTATTTAGTAAGAAATACAAAAATTTATAGTTTAAATAAGTTTTTAACTACTTATAAAATAAGTAATTTTTTATCTTCGATGTGATTTATACCTTTTTTATCAACTTCTGGTTTAATTTATTGTTATTTAAATTTTAGTCAAAAGTTATATAAAAATATTGATTTAGGTTGAAGAGAAATTTATAGAGGTTATGGGATAGTTAAAATTTTAAAAAATTATTCTATTTTTTATAATATATATCAATTAAATAATTTTAAAATTTATTTATTTAGATTTATTTTATGAATTATAATTATTTTATTTATTATATTATCAATATAATTTAAATAGCTTATATTAGAGCGTAATATTGAAGATATTAAGGAAATTAATAAATTTTTAAATATAGTATAAATAAATTTATTTATAAAAATTTGAAATTTTATTTTTACAATGAAAATGTAAAGTTTTATAATAAACTATATAAATAAGAAATATTAATGGAATTTAACCACTAAAATTAAAGTTAGCAGCTTTATTTTAATCTTTATATTTCATTTTTTTAATTTAATTGGAATATAATATTCAATTTTATCATTAACAGTGATATACCTCTATTTGGTTTCAATTAATAAAAATAATAAATAAGGAGTTATTTACTCTATCTTTTAAGTCGAAATTAAATGCAAAATTGCTTCTTATTTAATAAGATGAATTGAAATTTCAATATTATTTGAATGCAAATCAAAAGTTTTATATTTAAACTATAATCCTTAATTAGTTGGTTCAATTTAATATGTTTTGATTTCATTCATGATAAAGTCCAAATAATAAAATAAATAAAAAAAAAATTCTAATTTTACTTCAAATTAAAAAATTTACTATTTTAAATGTTAAAATAATTGGAAAAATTAAAGCGATTTCTACATCAAAAATTAAAAAAATAACAGTAATTAAAAAAAAATGTAAAGAAAATGGAATTCGAGCGGTGGATTTAGGGTCAAAGCCACATTCAAAGGGTGATGATTTTTCTCGGTCATTAAATGATTTTTTAGACAAAATAATTGATAAAAATATTATAATGTTGGAAATGATTATGATTATAATTAAAATTATAAATAGTAAAATAATTATTTATATTAATTAAAAGATTAAACGTTTTGATTGGAAGTCAAATATACTAAATATATTATATAAATAGTTAATTACCTCATCAATAAATTGAAATATAAAGAAATAGTCAAATAACATCTACAAAATGTCAATATCAAGCAGCTGCTTCAAATCCAAAATGATGATTTTTAGAGAAGTGGTTAAATAAATGTCGTAAGAAACATACTATTAAAAAAAAAGTTCCAATAATAACATGAATTCCATGGAATCCTGTTGCTATAAAAAATGTTGTTCCATAAATTCTATCTGCAATAGAAAAAGAAGCTTCAATATATTCATAGGCTTGTAAAATAGTAAAATATAATCCTAAACAGATAGTAATAAATAATCTTTGATTTATTTGAGATTTGTTATTTTCTATTAAAGCATGATGAGCTCATGTTACAGTTACTCCAGATCTAATTAAAATGATAGTATTTAATAGAGGGATTTGAAAAGGGTTAAATGGAATAATACTTAAAGGAGGTCAAATAGCTCCGATTTCAATATTAGGGGCTAAGCTTCTATGGAAAAAAGCTCAAAAGAAAGAGATGAAGAAAAAAATTTCTGATACAATAAATAAGATTATTCCTCATCGTAATCCTTTAGTAACTAAGATAGTATGTTTTCCTTGATAAGTACTTTCTCGTCTAACATCTCGTCATCATTGATATATAGTTATAAGAATAATAATATACCCTAAAATTAATAAATTTACGTTAAAATTGTGGAATCATTTTACTATACCTGTTACTAAAGTTAAAGTACCAATAGCTCCAGTCAAAGGTCATGGGCTATAATCTACTAAATGATAGGGATGATTAAAATTTGTTTTCATTAAAATAATTTAATTAATTTAATTTACTTCTCTAGAGTATAAGGTTCTTAAAATGGCGATTACATATGATTGAATAATAGCTACTGCTGTTTCTAAGATTAATAGTAAAATTTGAATGGTAATTAAAATAATAATAAGATATGATGATATCTTAGGCCCTGTTCTTCTAAGTAAAGTTATTAATAAATGTCCAGCAATTATATTGGCTGTTAATCGGACAGCTAGGGTTCCAGGTCGAATGATATTACTAATAGTTTCAATTAATACTATAAAAGGTATAAGAATGGAAGGAGTCCCTTGAGGGATTATATGTCTAAATATATGTTGATAATTATTAATTCATCCATATATTATAAATCTTAATCAAAGAGGTAAAGAGATAGATAAAGTTAACGTTAAGTGTCTTGTTCTAGTGAAAATATATGGAAATAATCCTAAAAAATTATTAAAAAAAATAAAAGAGAATAAGGAGATAAAAATGAAAGTAGATCCTTTAAAATAATTATTTTTTAATAAAGTTTTAAATTCATTATGTAGTTTATTTAAAATAAATGATCAAAAAAAAAAATAACGGTTAGGGATTATTCAAAAGTAGTACGGGACAAATAAAAGGCCTAAAAAAGTTCTAATTCAATTAAAAGGAATATTTAATAGATTTGTTGAGGGGTCGAAAATTGAAAATAAGTTACTTATCATTTTCAATTTAAATTATTAATAATTTTTTTTAATTTTATTGAAGAATTTATTTTATTATTAAGATTTAAAATATAATAATTTATTATAATAAAACTTAAAAAAGTAATTAAAAAAAAAATAAAAGATATAATTCAATTAATAGGTATTATTTGAGGAATAAAAGAATATTATTTAATTATAATAATTTAAATTTGACATATTTATGTTATAAATTTTAACTAATTCTTTATTATATATATATATACATATTATTCATTAGAAGTAATCGTTAATTTACTATAAAGTGGTTTAAGAGACCAATACTTACTTTCAGTTATCTAATGAAGAATAATTATTAATTCAATTGGTAAAGTTTTTAATTGAAATACTTTCAATTACAATGGGTATAAATCTATGATTTGCTCCACAAATTTCAGAACATTGACCAAAAAAAATTCCAGGTCGATTAATAAAAAAATTAGTTTGGTTTAATCGACCTGGATTAGCATCAATTTTAACTCCTAATGAAGGGATAGTTCAAGAATGAATTACATCTGTTGCTGTTACTATAATACGAATTTGATTATTTATAGGTAAAATAATTCGATTATCGACATCTAATAATCGAAAATTATTAGATGAAAGGTCAGTTGTTGGGATTATATAGGAATCAAATTCAATATTATGAAAATCAGAATATTCATAGCTTCAGTATCATTGGTGTCCAATGGTTTTTAATGTAATTAAAGGATTATTAAGTTCATCTAATAGGTATAATAATCGTAATGATGGAAGGGCAATAAAAATTAAAGTAATTGCTGGTAAAATAGTTCAAATTAATTCAATTATTTGACCTTCTAAGAGAAATCGGTTAATATATTTATTAAAAAATAAATTTATTATTAAATAACCTACTAAAATAGTAATTATTAATAAAATAATTAATGTATGATCGTGGAAGAAGATAATTTGTTCCATTAAAGGAGAAGCTCCATTTTGGAGGTTAAAATTAGATCATGTTGCCATTAAAATAAGCTATTAATAGTTTCTAAAAAAAGGATAAACCTTTATAAATGGGGTTTAAATCCATTACATATAGTCTGCCATATTAGAAGTTTCCTAAAATAGGAAGTTCATTATAGGAATGTTCTGCGGGGGGTAAATTTTGGTATCATTCAATTGATGATGGTATATTTAAAGAAAATAGTGTAATTCGATAATAAATTATTGATTCTCAAATAATAATTAAAATTATTATTACTGCTAATAAAGAAATATAGGAACCTAGGGAGGAAATAATATTTCATGAAATATATGAGTCAGGATAATCAGAGTATCGTCGAGGTATTCCTGCTAATCCTAGAAAATGTTGAGGAAAAAAGGTTAAATTTACTCCAATGAATATAATAAAAAATTGAATTTTTAATAAGAATGGGTTTATAGATAATCCTGTAAAAAGAGGGTATCAATGAATAAATCCTCCAATAATTGCAAATACTGCTCCTATGGATAATACATAATGAAAATGAGCTACTACATAATAAGTATCATGTAAAGTAATATCAATTGAGGAATTAGCTAAAATGACTCCAGTTAATCCTCCGACAGTAAATAAGAAAACAAATCCTAATCTTCATATTATAGAGGGGCTGTAATTAATTTGAGTTCCATGTAGAGTAGCTAATCATCTAAAAATTTTAATTCCTGTAGGAACAGCAATGATTATAGTTGCTGAGGTGAAATAAGCTCGAGTATCAATATCTATCCCAACAGTAAATATATGATGAGCTCATACAATAAATCCTAATAATCCAATTGCTATTATAGCATAAATTATACCTAAACATCCAAAAGTTTCTTTTTTCCCTCTTTCTTGGGAGATAATATGTGAAATTATTCCAAATCCTGGGAGAATTAAAATGTAAACTTCGGGATGTCCAAAAAATCAGAATAAATGTTGATAAAGAATTGGATCACCTCCTCCTGCAGGGTCAAAAAATGAAGTATTTAAATTTCGATCTGTGAGTAATATTGTAATAGCTCCAGCTAAAACTGGGAGAGATAAAAGTAATAGAAATGCAGTAATTCCTACAGCTCATACAAAAAGAGGTATTTGATCAAAAGAAAGATTATTTAAACGTATATTAATAATTGTTGTAATAAAATTAATTGCTCCTATAATAGAAGAAATTCCTGCTAAGTGTAAGGAAAAGATAGCTAAATCAACAGAACTTCCTCTGTGAGCAATATTAGCTGAGAGAGGGGGGTAAACAGTTCAACCTGTTCCTGCTCCAGTTTCTACGATACTACTCGAAATTAAAAGGGTAAGGGAAGGGGGTAATAGTCAGAATCTTATATTATTTATTCGGGGGAAAGCTATATCAGGGGCTCCTAATATTAAAGGAATTAGTCAATTTCCGAATCCTCCAATTATAATTGGTATTACTATAAAAAAAATTATAATAAAGGCATGAGCAGTTACAATAGTATTATAAATTTGATCATCCCCAATTAAAGAGCCAGGGTTTCCTAATTCAGCTCGAATTAATAAGCTTAAAGATGTTCCCACTATTCCAGCTCAAATTCCAAAAATAAAATATAATGTTCCAATATCTTTATGATTTGTTGAATAAAGTCATTTTCGCTAAATAAATAAAATGGCTGAGTATAAGCGGTAAATTGTAAATTTATTAACGAGAATTTTCTCTTTTATTAATTAATTTTATTTTTATATAAAATTAGTTTTATAGTCAAAAATGATTTAAAATTGCAAATTTTAAGGTATATAAAATAATAATATTAAAACTTTAAGGTTTAAAGAATATTATTATCTTTATAAACAATTTTGAAGATTATTAGTTTAATTTAACTTAAAACCTTATAAATATAAAAAAGTTCTAAGAATTATTCCTAAAATCGAAATAAAAGAAAAAAAATTACTAAAAAAATTTAATTTATTTTTAATAAAAATTTTTAATCATTTTATTTTTAAGTAGTTAAATATAAGACATGAATAAATAATTCGAATGTAAAAAAAAATAATAATTAATCTTCTTAAAATAAAAATTAAAGTTAGTAAATATAATTTATTAATTATTAAAAAATTAATAATGATTCATTTAGGTAGAAATCCTAAAAATGGAGGTAACCCCCCCAATGAAAGAAAATTAATTAATAAATTTATTTTAATTATAAAATTTATATTATTAATAAATAATTGATTAATAAAAAATATATTTATGATATAAAATAAAAAACATATAATTCTAATTAAAAAAGAATATAAAAAAAAATAAAAAAATCATAAAGTTTGTCTAAAAATAACAGATATAATTATTCATCCTAAATTATTAATTGAAGAAAAAGCTATTAATTTTCGTAGTGAAGTTTGGTTTAATCCGCCAATAGCTCCAACTATAACATTAAGAATTGCTATTAAAGATAAAAAATTTATATTAAAATAATATGATAGTAAAATTATGGGGGTAATTTTTTGTCATGTTATTAAAATAAAATTATTAAATCATGATAGTCCTTCAATGATATTGGGGAATCAAAAATGGAAAGGAGTGGAGCCTATTTTTATTAATAAAGAAGAATTAATAATTAATGAAATAAAGTTATTAATTATAAAATTTTGAATTGAAAATAGTTTTAATAAAATAATAAATAAAAAAGTAATAGATGCAATAGATTGGGTTAAAAAATATTTTAAAGAAGCTTCTGAATTTATTAAATTATTGCAATTAGAAATTAGGGGGATAAATCTTAAAAGATTAATTTCTATTCCAATTCAACATCCTAATCAAGAATTAGAAGAAATAGCAATAAGAGTTCTAAAAAATAAAATAAATAGGAAAAATATTTTATTTGAATTGAAAATAAAAAAAATTTAAAATAAATATTAATTATAATATTTGTGAAGAAATTTAATTTCTTTTTATATTTAAATATATTTTAGTGTAAGATGCACAATAGTTTTTGATACTATTAGGTATAGTTTAATTCTATAAAATATAATAAAGGTAGAATTCTACTTAATTTATCCTATCAGAATAATCCTTTAATCAGGCACTTTATTTTTAAAAAAAAGGGAAACCTTTATATTTGAGGTATGAGCCCAAAAGCTTAATTTAGCTTATTTTTAA